GAAAAAGCTTAATACATAAGATAAATACGCAAAAAGATAAGAAGAGACTCGTCCGCCCCCTACATACTTGATACCTTCTCCTACAAAGAAACTTGTAATGCCAACACTATTCGTAATTCCATCAATTATTCGTTTATCAAAAAAATGAGTTAGTTGGGCTAATCCTCTTATACCCTTAATTAGGGATGTTGCATAAAAAACATCTATGTAACCACGATTATATGACCAACTGTATATTCCATTTATTACTCGGTCCAAGAAAATTCTCTTAGGCCCCATTTTCACAAATGAATTAATTAAGTCTAAATTCTGAAAAGATGAATAAACAGACCCATAGAAAAGAGACGCTATGAATATTCCGAAATAGGCTATACTGACTGAAAAAATTGCATTTGTCACAAATTCATACCAATCCACAGAATAGTTCAAATCTCGATGTAAAAGATTTATCGATGGGGTTAACCATTTTGATAATATATCAAAATCCATTCCTGCTTGATCGAAGGGAATTCCTATGGACCCGACGAACAAAGTAAATAGGAACAATACAAGTAAGGGCAATAGCATAGTATTGTCCGATTCATGGGGATATATGGAAGTGTCTTTATTGTCAGAGTTAGTAATAAAAGATTGAATCGGATTTCGTACATTCCCATCAATTTGATATATCTTATTCGAAAAAAAAGAAACCTTTTCATTATTATTATTAATTGCTAAGAAAGGTAAATTTTTGTTAACCAGTTCCGGCCCTTCTTTCCCCCATATAGATATTGAATAGAACGAACCATTTTTAGTGCCGCTGTAATTTTGAAACTGAATGCGTAAATGCCCCTCAAAAGTAAGTAAATAAATCCGAAACATATAAAATGCAGTTAATCCTGCTGTGGAACAAGCTATTATCGCAAAGATGGGCGAATACAACCAACTATCATTAAGGATTTCATCCTTAGACCAAAAACAAGCAAGAGGTGGAATACCACAAAGAGAAAGTGTACCTACTAAAAAGGTAGTTTTTGTAATTGGCACATATTTTCTTAAACCACCCATAAGAACCATGTTCTGACTTTTATCTGGAGAATAGCCAACAATAGATTCCATTGAATGAATAATGGATCCGGATCCTAAAAATAATAATGCTTTCGAATAGGCATGAGTGATCAAATGGAATAAAGCGGCTCGATAAGAACCTATCCCTGGAGCTAACATAATATAACCCAATTGAGACATTGTAGAATAGGCTAAACTCCTTTTAATGTCTCTTTGAGCAAGAGCCAAAGTAGCTCCTAATAGTACCGTTATTATACCTATCAAAGAAATAAGACACATTATGTGAGGTATGACTGTGAAAAGAGGAAAAAGTCGAGCAACAAGAAAAATTCCCGCTGCTACCATAGTGGCAGCATGTATAAGAGCCGAAATAGGAGTAGGCCCCTCCATGGCATCAGGTAACCATACATGAAGGGGAAATTGTGCAGATTTAGCAACTGCACCGACGAATAATAGGAAGGCACACAGAATAGCAAATAAAGAATTTACCCTATTATAATGGATCAAGTTATTCAAAATTTCGAACAAATCCCGAAATTCAAAACTACCCGTTATCCAATAAAGACCTAAGATTCCTAATAATAAACCAAAATCCCCTACACGATTCGTTACAAACGCTTTTTGACAAGCATTTGCTGCAATTGGTCGTGTGAACCAAAAACCTATTAATAGATACGAACACATTCCCACCAATTCCCAAAAAATATAAATTTGTATCAAATTGGAACTAGTTACTAATCCCAACATGGAAGTAGTGGAAAAACTCATAGAAGTAAAAAATCTCAAATATCCTTGATCATGAGACATATAATTGTCACTATAAATAAGAACCGTGATTCCAACAGTAGTGATTAGTATTGACATAATAGAAGTAAGTGGGTCGATTAAATGGCCAAACTCGAAAGAAAAATCATTATTGATAGTCCAAGAACATAGATATTGATAGACGGAACTGCCATTTATTTGTTGAATAGATATATCGGCCGAAAAAACCATAATTATACTTAATAATGAAACACTAGGAAAAGCCCACATACGACGAGCATTTTTTGTCACAGTCGGAACAAGTAGAAGTCCCAATACTATTAATATAGTAACTGGAAGTGGAACGAAAGGTATGATCCATGCATATTGATATGTATGTTCCATAATAAAATCAAACTTTTTTAATTCTTTTTAATTGTTTCCGATTCCCCAGTTCTTCTCTCTTTCGGAAGGAGCAATAATCAAATAAATAAGAAAATCAAGATCTAAAAGAACTCAAATATCATTTTGAATTCTTCATTATTCAGACTCTTCTCTTTCTCCAATAAAAAAAAAAATTCAAATAAAGAAGTTCCAATTGAATTGGTCAAATAACCAAGTTAATGTGACTTATTAAGTAAGATATTTAATAAGATAAAGAAAGAATAGGATATTTTCAATCATTTAACTATTATGTCGATTGAATATTCATATTCATTTAGTACGAATTATTCTTTCTCGAGGCATTGTATGTATATGTAATAGAGATGTAAAACAAAAAATTCTTTTGAAAATCACATCGTTTTTCTTCTATTTCTTTTTTCTTTATCCCTAGTGTACTCTAGGCGGTACACACGTATCCACACTTTTGTATGTTATGGGGGAAGGAAGTATCCGCTACGGAATATATATATAGATAGTCAATGCCAAGAGCGATCCATTATGAACAATACATATACATGTCTTTCACATCCAAAAGCCCCTTCTTTATTTAAAAATTGAAATGGCGGTTCCAAAGAAACGTACTTCTATATCAAAAAAGCGTATTCGTAGAAATATTTGGAAGAAAAAGGGATATTGGGCAGCGGTAAAAGCTTTATCTTTAGCTAAATCTATTGCTACCGGGTATTCAAAAAGTTTTTTTTGTCCGACAAACAGGTAATAAAGCTTTGGAATAATCTGAATCGACATGACTCGATGAATTGGATGATTTATAAAAAAAAATATATATATATATATAATTCACATGTTTTGAACTCATCTATATGAAATAGAACTGAACCGGCTGTTGTGGTATGTAGAATAAAAATTCTTCTATCTATTGGGTTCTAATAACAATACTATTTTCTTTTTTCAAAAAAAAAACAGAAAATAAATAAATAAAAATAAAATAAATAAAAGGTTTGACTTTTCATTAAAGTCAATTTTTATAATAGGAGAGATAGGGATTGTTATTTTCCCCATCAATTCACTTTTCACAATAAAAAAATTTTTGTGAAAAGTGAATTTGATTATGTATCCCAAATAGTTATACGTCATTAAAATTTTTGGAAAATTTGAAACAAGTATGAATGACGCTCCCTTTATGAAAAAGTTTTTTCCGTAGGCGGGTATAAAATCTGTAGTAAAAATTAATGAACCCTTGAAACTATGAAAGGAATGGCTTAAAATATTTTAAGACTTTGCTTTGTAACTTTTCGGATCCCCTTTAGATCGATATTTATGTATGAACAAGAAGTCAATCTTCCGCAATCCAAAATAGATTCGGATATATAGATTGATCGATTTTAGGGTCCAAACGTAAGATCCATTTTATATATGGATTTTCTTTCTAATAGACTTTATTTAATTTATTAAGTTTATTAAGTAAAGTACATACCTTATGAGAAAATAAAATTCTGATAGAGATTGAAACTCTTTTATTTTATATGCAGCCCAATACCTAACCGGTTTGGTAAATCTTCACACGACGAATTATGTATACAATCAGGATCCCAACCATTAATACAGTTTGAATACCAAACTAAATCAAAATTTCCAGAAAGCCCTTGGATGTAGTTATCCAATTGTGATACAAAAAAAGCCTATTTATTTATTTATTTCTTTTGTTCATTGAAAAATGAATTATCAAAAATAAGAAAGGGAAATTTCTTAGTTCTAGGCCTCAACTGAGGCCATAACCATCTAGTTCCAACTGTTCCGAGAGAATTTATACTACGTGAAAACCCGTTGTTAAAAATGACAGCACATTGCAATAATATTATTGAACGTTCAAATGTTCATTTGAACAAGTCTTTATTCGTCGATTCTAACATTTCCTAAAACATATTGCATTGGATCCTTCAATATTGACGATTGAACATCATATGGACTATTATGACTTCGATCAAGCCGCTATGGTGAAATCGGTAGACACGCTGCTCTTAGGAAGCAGTGCTAAAGCATCTCGGTTCGAATCCGAGTGGCGGCATCTCTAAAAGGGGCAAAAGAAATCCTATAATAAATTTAATTCGGAACTACAATTTTGTAATTGGGGACCCCCCCCCTTTTTTTTTTTTAATTTTAATGATTTTTTATGATATTTACGACCCTAGAACATATATTAACTCATATCTCTTTTTCGATCGTTTCAATTGTTATTACGATTCATTTGATGACTTTCTTAGTCCATGAAATTGTAGGACTATATGATTCGTCAGAAAAAGGCATGATAGCCACTTTTTTCTGTATAACAGGATTATTAGTTACTCGTTGGATTTATTCGGGACATTTTCCTTTAAGTGATTTATATGAATCATTAATCTTCCTTTCGTGGAGTTTCTCCATTATTCATATGGTTCCTAAAATAGAGAACCACAAAAAGAAAAAAGATTTAAGCACAATAATCGCGCCAAGCGCTATTTTTACCCAAGGCTTTGCGACTTCGGGTCTTTCAACTCAAATACATCAATCCGCAATATTAGTCCCCGCTCTACAATCCCATTGGTTAATGATGCACGTAAGTATGATGGTATTGAGCTACGCAGCTCTTTTATGCGGATCATTATTATCAATAGCTCTTTTATTCATTACATTTCGAAAAAACATAGGCATTGTTGGCAAAAGCAATAATTTATTAATTGGGTCATTTTACTTTGGTGAGATCCACTACTTGAATGAGAAAAGAAGTCTTTTACAGAGCACTTCTTTTCTTTCATTTAGAAATTATCACAGGTATCAATTGACTCAGCGATTGGATCATTGGAGTTATCGTATCATTAGTCTAGGGTTTACCTTTTTAACCATAGGTATTCTTTCGGGAGCGGTATGGGCTAATGAGGCATGGGGATCTTATTGGAGCTGGGACCCCAAGGAAACTTGGGCATTTATTACTTGGACCATATTCGCGATTTATTTACATATTAGAACAAATCGTAATTTGCAAGGCGCGAATTCGGCAATTGTGGCTTCTGCGGGATTTCTTATAATTTGGATATGCTATTTTGGGGTCAATCTATTAGGAATAGGACTACATAGTTATGGTTCATTCACATTAACATCTAATTGAAGAAATGGACTAAATACATAGGAATATCAATCCATATAAGGAAAGTTTGTGCGAGTTTTTGAGGACCATTTACATTTTCAATCACTACTAAATGGTCCTCAAAAACGCGAGATGTATCTGATTCCGATTCCGATTCACTTCATTTTTTCTTTTGTTTTTTCATTGTACAGTGAACGATCTTTTAAATCACAGGATTATTTGACGTCTTATTGATGAAAACTATTTATAAAAGTAATTAGATAGAATAGTTTCTGCCTTGTCAACTGATAGTGAGAGAAGGAAATCGGGATAAATACCGATACCTATTACGGGTAGAAAGATACAGATCGAAACAAATAGTTCGCGCGGTCCAGAATCCAAAAAAGAAAAATTTGAAACATGAAACAGCTTGTATCCATAGAATATTTGACGTGACATAGATAATGAATAAATAGGAGTTAATATCATTCCAATTGCCATTACAAAAGTAATTAGTACTTTTGGCATTAAAAGATATTTCGGACTAGTAATTAGTCCAAAAAAGACTACCGATTCGGCAACAAAACCACTCATTCCGGGCAACGCAAGAGAAGCCATCGAGAAGCTACTGAACATGGTAAATATTTTTGGCATTGGGATGGCTATTCCTCCCATTTCGTCGAGATAAACAAGACGTATTCTATCGTACGTCGTTCCTGCCAAGAAAAAAAGTGCAGCGCCAATAAATCCATGAGAAATTATTTGTAAAATAGCTCCATTGAGACCCATATCGGTTATGGAACCAATTCCTATAATTGTGAAACCCATATGAGATACCGAGGAATAGGCTATTCTCTTTTTTAAATTGCGTTGACCTGGAGAAGTTGAAGCTGCATAGATTATTTGAATCGTTCCTACTATTATCAACCAAGGAGAAAATATAGAATGGGCGTGAGGTAATAATTCCATATTGATCCGAATTAACCCATATGCTCCCATTTTTAATAAGATTCCGGCTAGAAGCATACATGTACTGTAATGTGCTTCTCCATGGGTATCTGGTAACCATGTATGTAAGGGTAGACTCGGCAATTTGACAGCATAAGCAATAAAGAAACCAAAATATAATATTATTTCCAATTCCAAGGGATATGATTGATTAGCTGATGTTTCAAAATTTAATGTTGGTTCATTAGAACCATATAAACCCATACCTAGAACTCCCATTAAGAGAAAAATTGAACCACCCGCAGTGTACAAAATAAACTTTGTAGCTGAGTACAGACGTTTCTTACCCCCCCACATAGATAAAAGTAGGTAAACAGGAATTAATTCCAACTCCCACATGATGAAAAAAAGTAAAAGGTCCCGAGAAGAAAATAATCCTATTTGACCGCTGTACATTCCTAACATTAGGAAATAGAACAATCGTGAATCTCGAGTGACTGGCCGAGCCGCTAAGGTAGCTAAAGTAGTGATGAATCCCGTCAGTAAAATGGGTCCTATGGAAAGTCCATCGATTCCTAGTCTCCAGTGGAAATCAAAAATATTTATCCATTTATAATCCTCCTTCAATTGGATTAATGGATCGTCCAATTGAAAATGATAACAGAATGCATAAGTTATTAGAAGGAGTTCTAACATGGAGATACAAATAGTGTACCACCGAACCACCCTATTTCCTCTATGAGGGAGAAAGAAAATTGATAAACCCGCGGATATTGGAAAAACGACAATTATTGTTAACCAAGGAAAATAACTCGTGATAAAGACAAGATAGACTTTGACCAGAAAAACCCGCACTCGATAAAATCGAGTGCGGGTTTTTGTCGGTAAAAAGGAATCAAATGGATTCAAGTGGAATTGTATGAAACGTATCAATAAGCTAGACCCATGCTGCGAGTTGTCTCATGCCATAAATAAACCCGGACACTCAAGAAATCTGTTGGACAAGCGGATTCACATCTCTTACAACCTACACAGTCCTCCGTTCTTGGAGCAGAAGCAATTTGCTTAGCTTTGCATCCGTCCCAAGGTATCATTTCCAATACATCTGTGGGACAAGCTCGTACACATTGAGTACACCCTATACATGTATCATAAATCTTTACTGAATGTGACATTGGATTTATCCATTTTTTGAACGTTATCAATTTTCGATCTGGTCAAATGAGTAGTAACTGAATCATATATTGCAAACACCAGACGAATCAGTAGTTTACCAGAATTTTTTTGATAATTAATCTCCTTCTGGATCTGTTCATGAAAGAGAACCAAGATATTTTGATATCTTACGTTTCAGCAAACATGGTCATACGAGTTATCCATAACACACTAATTTGAATTGGTAAATATTCTATCTGTCTTTATTTATATCATTACGAATATGATTACGACTATCGGCTATTTATTCAACAAATTTGATTGATTGATACGAGTTGATTTTCTGTTACGATAGATCGACGAAATAATAGCCGGTCCAATAGCAGCTTCAGCGGCTGCAATAGCTATAACAAAGATCGAGAAAATGTCTCCTTTTAATTGACGACTATCAAATAAATTCGAAAATGTTACTAGATTCATATTAACCGCATTCAGTATAAGCTCAAGACACATAAGCGCTCTAACCATGTTTCGGCTTGTGATCAATCCATAAATACCGATAGAAAATAAATAGGCACTCAAAATAAGTACATGCTCAGTCATCATTGACCAACTCCTCATCAATCGAGATTGATTTCAATATGAACAAGAGTCAAATTTCACCGATTTGATTGACTAGAATCTAACAAGTACGAAACAAAGGAAGGTATCAGTAATAGATCGAACTAAAACTCAAACCCCTTCAATTTCATAGAAAACAGTAAAATAGAAAAATAGAACTGAAGAAAAATTGATGTGATATGATAATCATAACACAGAACAAAACAGGGCCTTATTTATTATTTATTATTTTTGATTTATAATTCTAAGTATTTATTTAATTCTAAGTATTTATTACTGACGAGCCATAGCAATTGCACCTATCAAGGCAACTAAAAGAATTATAGAAATGAGTTCAAAGGGAAGAAAAAAATCTGTTGATAAATGAATTCCTATTTGTTGAATGCTACTTGTCAGGTCCTGCTCTATAATCTGGTTTGATCTTGTAGTCCAAATAATCCCGTACCATGACGTATTTGAAATAGTAGTAATTAGTGAAAAAAGAATACTCGTACAAACCAGTAAAGTGACTCCATCTCCAACCGTCAAAAGATATAAATCCTTGTAATATTCTGAACCATTCATGAACATCACAGCAAATACGATTAAGACATTTATGGCCCCTACGTAAATAAGGAGCTGTGCAGCGGCTACAAAATAGGAGTTAGATGGAATATGGAATAAAGATATACAAACAAGAACTAATCCCAATGAAAAGGCAGAATAAATTGGATTGGTAAGTAATACCACTCCTAGGCTTCCTACTATAAGACCCGATCCCAGAAACACTAAAAGAATATCATGTATTGGTCCAGGTAAATCCATTATGTGTAAAATAAAAATAAGAGATAAATAAGTTGAAATATTTCATGACCTTACTGACTGCTGACCGGACCAGGAACAAGAAGGTTGCCCTTTATTTCTTTTTTTTTTGTAAAGGATACGTTCCTAATTGAATTGAATCCCAGTGTGGTGGGGATTGATGTAGATACACTTATTGGACCAATCCTTCTTCTGTATCCGAAAGAGCAGTTGGAATTGTATATTTCGAAATCATTACGGATATATGAATCTATTCTAAATCCAAATCAAGTCGTGATTCTCAACAATCAACGGTTATGTTTTGTAGTTACTAAGCAACCAAAACGAAAGAAACTACGCTCCTTTAGATCAAAACTAAATCTTAGTAATCGTTCTTGAATCAAGGGGGTTGGTTATCCATGGCTATTTTTATTTGAGTCGAATTCATAATTGGTCGAATTGTGTAATCTCCAATTACTGACATTGGTAACCGACCCAAAGCAATTTGATTAAAATTCAACTCGTGACGATCATAAGTAGAAAGTTCATATTCTTCAGTCATTGATAAACAGTTTGTTGGACAATACTCGACGCAGTTACCACAAAATATACAGATTCCAAAATCAATACTATAATTAAGCAGTCGTTTCTTTCTAATATCTGTTTCCAATCTCCAATCAACAACGGGGAGATCTATGGGACATACACGAACACATACTTCACAAGCAATGCATTTATCAAATTCAAAGTGGATTCGACCGCGGAAACGTTCTGATACGATCGATTTTTCATAAGGATATTGAATAGTTACAGGTAAACGATTCGCGTGAGATAAGGTAATCATGAAACTTTGACCAATGTACCTTGCTGCTCGTATTGTTTGTTGACCGTAATTCATGAATCTAGTCATAATAGGGAACATATCGCGGATATCTATGAATAAATTGATGTTTCTTTCTCTTGCTTGAGAGGGGTTATGAATTTCGAATATGTATTCTGTTACAGTGAAAAGAGTTGGGAAGAAGTTGTCAATAATAGATTACCTAGAGAAACGGGTAAAAGAAATTTCCATCCAAGATTTAATAGTTGGTCCATTCTCATCCTAGGTAAAGTCCATCTTGTTGTGATAGAAATGAACAGGAACAAATAAGCTTTAGCTAATGTAATAAGGATACCAATTGTTGTTCCAAAGACTCCACCCGTTTTATTTATTCCGAAAAGTTCAGGAATGAATATATACGGAATATATGGATCCCACCCACCTAAGTAAAGAACTGTTACAAATAATGAAGAAACTAGTAGATTTAGGTAAGAAGCAACGTAAAATAAACCAGATTTGATACCTGAATATTCAGTTTGATAACCTGCTACTAATTCCTCTTCCGCTTCTGGTAAATCAAAGGGTAATCTCTCACATTCCGCTAGGGAAGAAATTAGAAAAACTAAAAACCCTATAGGTTGACGCCACAGATTCCATCCCCAAAACCCATATTTTGACTGTGCCTCAACTATATCAACTGTACTTGAACTGTTAGATAATCATAGTCGATGATAACATCACCGTTCCCATCGCTATTCCAGAACCGTACATGAAACCTCAGCTTCATACGGCTCCTCAACGGCCACAAATAAATCGAAAGACATTTTTGGTTCCTTATTACTTTGGCATGTTTGTAGGGTGGATAGAGTAAAGATGCATCGGAGAGTTCTGAATTCGACCAAAGAAATTCCGTCTGCTAACAAATAAAAAGCGCTTCTGAATTGATCTCATCCTTTATTTTCAATATCTAATTGATTTTTGTTTAGTAATAGCTTAATCCTTCAATAAAATACCCGTACTCGTTGTATCAATAGACGACCCATACCTTTCGATTACGAAAAATAATTAGACACTACATACACTAGTTCATGAATCATGATAGGAATTCCATCTGTATGAATATGGATGGGTTGGAGGAGATAAACAAAGACATCTTAGTATAGTATTCGGGTTTTCCTATTGTATTTTATTTCTTTCGTTCCAGTTCTTCTTTCTCGCTAAAAAGAAAAAGAGGGATTCTAAACCAAAAAGGAAAGGATTATTTCGTTCCTGATAGTTATTTCTTTAATCAGTGGATAAGAGTATACTCTGGATCAGAATCGGGAGGAAGTACTGCTTGATAATTTCTACCAACTTCAAGTCCTCATTATGATTCCTTTTATGGTAAAATATCCTCTTGGATACCTTACATTATCTCTATTATTAATCCTTTGTGTACCTTGGTGTTCCTAACCGTCCACTCATTTTTGATTGATCCCCGGTATGGTAATACATACAATACAATTGTAGAAACTCTATAAAGTTGATCTTTTGCGTCCGCTTCAAGTCATGGTGACTAATCAACCAATCTTGGGATAAACAGTTTCTACTGCTTATGTTTGCTTTCACCTTACTCCCGTACATAGGGAATGAGAATCAATCTTTTGACTGCGAATTTATAAGCCGTTTTGTTTCACTCATATAACTATCTGGTTTAATTCATTGACCCGAATGATGAATAAAAAAAAAAAGAAAAATATCTATTCAATACATTCAACCCCTTTCCTAGAAAGAAAGGAAAGAGGTAAAAGTTCATGTTCGAACGAATCACACGTAGAGATATTGATAACACACATGGAGTTAACGGTATTTCATAACTAATGGATTGAGCAGCGGCTCGTAGACCACCCGAAAAGGAATATTTATTATTCGATCCATATCCTGACATAAGAAGTCCAATAGGAGCAATACTGGAAATAGCGATCCATAAAAAAACACCTATACTGAGATCGGCTAGAACAAAACGATAGCCAAAAGGAATTGCTGAATAACTTAGTAGAATGGATATGACTGCTATAGATGGTCCGATACTGAATAACCGAACATCTCCTCTAGACGGTAGAAGATCTTCTTTGAAAAGAAGTTTGATCCCATCCGCCGGAGCTTGAAGAATTCCCAAGGGACCGGCATATTCAGGACCAATACGTTGTTGTATCCCTGCAGATATTTCTCTTTCTAACCACACAATCACGAGTACACCTATTGTGATTCCCACTATAGGAGTAAAAATAGGAACAAGTAACCATACGAGGCCATACACCTCTTTTAAGGATTCCGATCTGGAAAAAGAATTGATAGCTTGTATTTCTGTCGTATCAATTATCATTTCAACGATCAACTTCTCCCATAATGATATCTATACTACCTAGTATCGTCATGATATCGGCCAATTTCATTCTTTTAACTAGCTGAGGAAGAATTTGCAAATTGATAAAACCGGGTGGACGAATTTTCCATCTCCAGGGAAAACCACTATTATCTCCGATCAGAAAAATTCCCAATTCTCCTTTTGGGGCTTCAACTCTCACATAAAGTTCTTGTTTCGACAATTCAAAAGTGGGAGAAGGCTTTTTACTAATGAATCGATATTGAAAATCATTCCATTCGAAATCCCTTGTTTTATCAAAGCGCCGTACTTCTAAATTCTCATAGGGCCCGCCCGGAATTCCTTCCAGAGCCTGTTGAATAATTTTTATGGATTCCGCCATTTCACTGATTCGTACTAAATAACGAGCTAATGAGTCTCCTTCTTTTTGCCATTGGACTTCCCAATCGAATTCATCGTAACACTCATAACGATCAACCTTACGAAGATCCCATTGTATTCCGGAAGCTCGTAGCATTGGTCCTGATAAACCCCAATTTATTGCTTCTTCTCCACCAATAATGCCCACTCCTTCAACTCGTTCCAAAAAAATGGGATTCCGCGTAATAAGTTTTTGATATTCAACAACTCCTGTTAAAGAATAATCGCAGAAATCCAAACATTTATCTATCCAGCCATGAGGTAGATCAGCAGCTACTCCCCCGATACGGAAATAATTATGCATCATTCGCATACCTGTGGCAGCTTCGAATAGATCATATAGCAATTCCCTCTCCCTGAAAATATAGAAGAAAGGAGTCTGTGCACCGATATCTGCCATAAAAGGACCAAGCCATAATAAATGAGAAGCTATACGACTCAACTCCAGCATAATGACTCTGATATAGCTGGCTCTTTTAGGTACTTGAATATTTCCCAATTGTTCTGGTGCATTTACTGTTATTGCCTCTGTGAACATAGTAGCTAAATAATCCCAACGTGTTACATAAGGTAGATACTGTATAATTGTTCGGTTTTCCGCAATTTTTTCCATCCCCCTATGTAAATAACCCAATACGGGTTCACAGTCAATAACATCTTCACCATCTAAAGTAACGATGAGTCGAAGAACACCATGCATTGATGGGTGGTGCGGACCCATATTGACTATCATGAAGTCTTTTCTTGTTTCCGGTACAGTCATATGTTTTCTTACCCTGATTCATTATTTCATGAATTGCTGGAAACGGGGTTCATCAAAATTCAAGATCCAATAAACCAAATAATTCAAACGAATCCTCTAATTAACGAATTTTTGGTTCCCGGATATCCAACTGACTAATTAATTCTTTATAACGTACTCCATTTTTCTTTGACAAATAAGCCAGTAGTCGTTGACGTTTTCCAAGAATTTGCCGCAGGCCTCTCTGAGATAAATAGTCTCTTCTGTGCAATTCCAAATGGGAAGTAAGTCTACGTATCTTATTGGTGAAACTGAATATTTGAAATTCAACAGATCCTTTGTTTTTTTCTTCTTGCGGAATAACCGCGATTAATGAGTTTTTTATCATAAAAATATCTTTCTCTTTTTTCTTTATTTTCTGATATTACTGATCAGAAATAATAATAAAGCCGCCCGTTTAGGTCTGGTACGCACAATAAAATAATCTGGATTTAGTCATAGACTACTTTTGTCTATCGAATCCAATTAAGAAATACAATTTTGAATTGGATTCGATAGAAAGACATGGTATATTTCGATGTTCACAAAAGGTAATGATTTGGACTTAAGAAAATTCTTCCGATTCATTCCTGGATCCAATTGCTATGATACATCATTGAATCAGTATCGTGTATCAGAATGTAACATAACCTGTGTACCTCTGTATGCCTTTATCTTATCTGCTGGATATGACACGTAATATGGATATATAGCAAATGTACCATCAACTAATTCTGGAGTGGATACATATGTATCCTTGACATACTGAAACGACTTCCATTATTGGTATCAAACCAGTAGCGATTCATACAAGCTAAATCTTCTAATCGATAATTGGGCCAAAGAAACCATTTGAATTGGACCAATTTATTTCTATCCGTATCAATATGCTTGTCCTCATCCAAAAAATGCACACAGTTCCTTATGTTGTAGCCGTCGACCAATACTGGATTTCTATCCACAACTCTCCCAATTTCAGAATTAAAACAAATTCGAATTCTCAATTCTCTACGACGTCTAGTAGATGGAATATTTTCAGGAACAAGCAAATCATATTTTTTTTCTCGGCATCTTTGATTAGTTTGGTGCTTATTCTTATGGACCAAGAAAATACCTATTATTTGATACATAATTGATTGTCCATCCAATTTTAGAAACAAACGAATCGGCTCGATAGTTATTATTCCTCTTTTTATGAATGTTGGAACATCTAGAATAGGATACGTCAAACGCCGTACTGTCGCCAGGAAATTCATACGAATATCTCCTATTTCTATAGAGTATATACCAATATCGTTTGAATATTTCATCATCTTAAGCAGGAAACTAAATGTCCTGATATCCATTATCTCTGGTAGATTCAACCAAGAATTTATGTTTAATTGAGAAACCAAATGTTTTCTCATTAATAAATTTAGTTGTGGCCCACTAATATCCTTCTTGGATTGGCTTTGTTTTCTACGGTTTTTAATGTCTGATTCCGCGGAATCAACAAGAAGATCTTTTTGTTGATTTGGCGGATCTGATCCAAGATTCTTTTGGACCGGCTGTTCTTTTTCTTTTTTATTAGATAATTCACGAAGATACTCTTCGAATTCACGAAGATACCTTTTTTCTGTTTCGCTAAAGCTTTCATTATTTAAAAAAAGTAATTTAATTGGTATGATCCACGGTTTACTCTTATATGCACCATAAAGTGGCACTAATTCTGAGAAGAACCAAGTTTCCATTTCTTGATTCGATATGGAACGATATAGCATTTCTTCATTCATTCCCATCCAATCAAAAAAGTTTTTTTGATTGGATGGGTTTCTTTCTTGATGAATCGTGAGAGAAAAAAGATCTTTATTATCCATTATTTGATAATTATTAGCCCCAGTCTTAGTTTTTTTCTTGATGTTGGTCCCAGTATCTTTATTGGTCCGGTGCTTAATACCAATATTCTTTCTAATAAGATAAAGAATAGTTCTCCACTCCAAATATTTTCTACCCATATTTTTATCCGTATCGTCTTCTCCTAGATAATCACTAATAGAAATATATGAGTATGAGTCCTTCTTGTCCTCATAATGAATATATTTATGTGATAAAAGATCATATCTGTAGTTTTTTGTGAATTTATCTTTTCGAATCGGTAATGAATTCATTATATAATTTTTTTGTTTCTCGCAATGAATGGATTGGTCTTTTTCATATGAATCTTTTTTTGATTCTTTATTTTGACTCGTATGACGTTTCCTGACCTTATTTCGCCATTTTTGCGATACTAATCTAGACCATCTAGTCTGAGAGAAATTGTATTGATAATGACCCCTTAACCAGTTTTTCCATTCATTCATTCCAGAATTCGGAAGGCTTTTGGAACTTGATTTGGCATCCAATATTCCTAGTGTCCACAAATATTCTTTTATTCTATCCTTAAAAAAAAGACGCGCTCCGTGATCTTGAAGTACAGATCTCAACTGATACTTATTAATTACTTGTGTTTGCGATAAATTGTAAAAAACATACGCTTGGGACAAGGAAGATAAGTCCCGAGAAATCTCTGATTTCTCATTACTAATATTAGAAAGCGATTCTTTGAGAGTCGAAATAAAGTAAATTGTATTTTGATTTGTTTCATCAATTCCTTCTTTATTTTTTTCAATATTCTCAATGTATTTATTGATCATTTTTTTTGAGGATTCAAAGACAAAGAAAGGTTGTGCATGAATTCTGAAACTATTAATGGTACATAGAAAAATATCCACGTAAATTCTTTCAATGAAAGAATTTACAAAACATTCCCATTTACGTATGAATCGGACACTTTTTCCTTTTAATATCTGCCAAATATGTTTCTGTGATTCCGATCTTTTATCATCCCAATCCGTCTCGTAAGGACTACTAATTTTTCTATCCGGAGTTAGAAACATTTTTCTCCTTTCTATTTCTTCTGCGATATTGTTTATTTCTCGTATGACTATCATTCTCCTAATGAATATATCCTTCTTTTTAATTTGTGTCCGCGAAAAATTTGTCCGAACCGCAGGACTACGTCGAATGGCCCGTTTTTTTTGAAACTTCTTACTGAGTCTGGAATCTATTCGATTTTTATGCGGTTTATCTACTTTACTCAATCCAGATGGAAATAGGAAACTGGGATTTTCTTTTGGAAATTCTTTTCTTTTTTCTTTTTTAAATTTAAATAAAGTTATTTTTTGAATCCATCTTATTTGATCTTCTAAGATCCCCGGCATTTCCTGTAGAAATGAAAACCCTTTTATTAAAAAAGATCTTATTAGAGCTGAAAAGGTTTTCTTTTTCAGTTCTTTTCTCATTCTTTTTTCGAGTTTTTTCCAAATGGGTTTAAAAAAAGAAGGTTGTTCTTTAAGAGGACCAAAAGGGTTTTCTTTTGCCCCTCCCCAAGGCGTTAAATAAAAAGAATCTTTGGTTTTCCCTTTTCTTTTATTTTTCCAATCCGCATTTCTTTTTTTTTCTTTCATTGGATCGGATCGTAGCTTAGATTTGCGCCAAGGTTTCGGATAGAAAGGGAATAGGACCTTTATCTGAATACCGCCCATTAACCAGTTTCTCGGAAGTTCTCTGTCTGATATTGGAACGCCATTATAGGTGCAGTATATATGTAGTTCTTTCTTCCAATCCCTCCAATCCGCGTCCCATTCGGGAGTTTGAAAGAAGAGCACACGGACGCTATTTTTCACTATTACCATTAAAGGCAGTAGGATGTATTTTCGAAAAATCGATTGGACTAGTAAGCTGAGACTTCTTGATCCTTGCAGCCCCAGGACAACATCGTCAAATCCTTGGTATAGCATTTCATCAAAGAACTCTTTTTCTCTTTCCATCAATGGATCGTCGTCTTCAATTTCCACCTCCTCTAGCCAAATAGATTCACTTTTTATCAGTTCTTCCTCTTCTATTTCAGAATCCGAAGTTGAGACTTCGAGTTTGGGATCTCTCCCCAACCAATTACGAAAAAATTCTTTCCATAATTTGATGATATTTACAAAAGATATAAAAAATGTTCCGCGTATTTTGCCCAAAAAAAGTGGAGACTGGAAGAGTGGTTGATACACCCTCAAAATAGCTATTTTACGTCTTTGAGCGCGCATGGATCCTTTGATTAGGCCCCGATAAGGATCTCTCTCTCTTGGGTAATCTAGTAGCGCTATCTCTCCGATTTTTTCTTCTAGTTCACCATCAGTATTAATGTTGATATCCTGATCGTCCTCATCACTATAAACTACCAAGCGGTCGTATTTTCTTAAAAGAACCGAATAGTACTCTGTCGGTTCGTCCGCATTTTCTTTC